CCCATTTCGCTCGCCGCTACTACGGGAATCGCTTTTGCTTTCTCTTCCTCTGGCTACTAAGATGTTTCAGTTCGCCAGGTTGTCCCTTGTCTGCCTATGGATTCAACAGATAGTTAAAAAGGTTAACCTATTCGGGAATCTCCGGATCTATGCTCAATTTCCACTCCCCGAAGCATTTCGTCGATTAACACGCCCTTCTTCGTCTCTGGGTGCCTAGGTATCCACCGTACGCCCTTAGTTTTTTGAACCTTGCCGCTCAAGGCCGTCTTAAGGAGCTACTTAATATTCAAGACATGAAAGCATCTTATCAACGTCCATGAACGATAAAATAAATCATAGATAAACTGCCGATTATGACTGATCTGCTCCGCAGAATCATCACGGGGTGGAGATAAGCGGACTCGAACCGCTGGCATCCGCCACAGGGTCAACCACTGTCTATTGAACCCTCTTGATTAAGTCTACCATAGAAGGTCAACAATCGACAATAGCCTTCCCCCCGAACACAGCTCACAATTTTCATTGTACTGTGCTCTCCAAAGAGCAACTCCTCCCAAAAGCAATGTTGCCCCTAGGAATTCTTGAAGTTCTTAAGAATTCAAACTCCGGAAGAACCAGGAACAAAAAGCTCTTCTTTTTTCCACCGACTCTTTGGTCTTATCTTAAAAAGATTGCCCTTCTCCGACCCTTCCTGCCCAATCAGAAGGGGCAGCTAATGCGTTCCACTTCTCAAATCAGGGTTTGTGGTCGGTCTGTGACCCCTGGATGACGAAAGCATCCTTGGAGCGATCTCGTAGTTCCTACGGGGTGGAGATGATGGGGTCGGTCCATGGCATGACTTTTCCTTCTGCCCCCGTTTTTTTGGGCTAAAAAGGGTTGAAGGGAGATAGTACATCAAGTTGTTCGCAAGGGCCAACTTGATCCTCTTCCCCGAGGATCCTATAAGAAAGATCCCTAGGAGAGCCGCCAACTCCAACTATGGACCATGTACGATCCATACTAGATCTAACCAACTACCCACCCTACCTTCTCTACGTTCTTGACAGTCTATCCTCGTCTTAATAGAGTTTTTTAGTGGCATGTTACGGTCCTTTCTCCCATTACTGATAAAAAGTGAGCCACTGGTTCAGGTAAAAATACTATCATTACCGCCTAAACAATCAGACATCCAACCCGTAATCGCAACGACCCGATTGCAAGAGCGGAGCTCTACCAACTGAGCTATATCCCCGTAGATATCAAATGAAGCAGACAACAATCCTACTACATAGCGCATAATGGGTGGGCTATCCTGGGCTTGAACCAGAGACCTCGCCCGTGAAGTAAATAATCGCACCTATGATTCGATGAAAATAAGTTCTCTCTTCATTCAGGAGCGACTCATCCTTCCCGAACACAGCATACAATTTTCCGCTGTACTGCGCTCTCCAAGTGTACTTGCTCTCCTTCCTTTTTCTTCACCAACGGCAAGAAAAGAAGTCAAAATTTGGATGAGAAGAGAAAAGAAGGTATTAATAAGATCCTCCTAACCCAATCCCAGACACTCCAAGATCCTTTTTCGATCCTGCTTTTCTCATCGTTTATTAGGAGACGAATAACGATTTCCTAATCTACTGATCCGGAAATTGTTCATAGTAATTGAACGAGTCGAAGACCGAGCAAGTATTTAACTATCCATATAGGTTTAGAAAGAAAAAGTCTCTCGGCCGGACCTATACTTACTATATTTCCCGCATCCCACGCAAAGTAAAAAAGCATGAATTCGAATGATATGATCCCTCCGTCACCCTAGAATAAAAAGTGATCTCGTAGTTCTTGGTCTGTGAAGATGTGTTGTTAGGTGTTTTTTTACACATTTAGGCTTAATAATAAGAACTTCAGCCTGTGCTCGAGAGATAGCCTTCCATACACTGATAAGATATGCATGGATTCTCGAAAAAAGGTAGCCAAAATAATGGCTGCCCAGGACCGCCCAGATCCCACGAATGAATAGAAAATTTGATCTACATTCGATCTCACCTTAATCACCTCATCTATCCTCCTGCTAAAAAAAAGTCAGTTTTCAACCCTGGTTCGAACAGAAGGAGTACGCCATGCTAATGTGCCTTAGATGATCCACATCTCTGGGTCAGGCGTTGATGAGCACATTGAACTATCCATGTGGCTGATAGCCTTCACAGCCCAGGCACAACGACGCAGTTATCAGGGGCGCGCTCTACCACTGAGCTAATAGCCCAGTAGGCCCCCCCAGTAGTAGGGGATGCCTGCCAAGATAAATCCTCTTGCTTGCCTTTTGTTTTTTGAGACCTTCTTTTTGTATGTGTTCGTGTTTTATTAATTGCTATAATTCTAAAAAATGAAACTGAACTCACGAATGCCATAAGCTTCTTAATTGCTATAATTCTAAAAAATGAAACTGAACTCACGAATGCCATAAGCTTCTTAAAAAAATAAAGAAAACAATGCCTTAAATAAAGAAATCACCAATGACATAAGCTTC